TTATAAAAATTTATAGATTTCGATTTTTTTAGGAAAAGAATCTGGAGGTCTTTTTGTCGTTTTTTTTTTTTTTTGATTTAGAATATAACAAGTATTCAAATGTAAGAGAATAGATAGGTATTTCCCTCTCAGGATTTCGAATATCTTAATCTTAGTGTTGGTATATTCCGTTTAGTAGAATCTGGGTGGGGTTTTCTCTTGATTGAATACAGAAAAAGAAGACCATCCCCTTTTTCTTTTGTTGTACTTAGCTAGGTCTAGGTAAGGTATACGAAGAAAAAGCTTATTTTACGTTGTTGACAATGAAACTTACCAAAGAGATTCGTTTTTCAACAAACTTTAGCTTGTCCACAAATATATCAGATTATTCCCTAGATCTATGTGAATAACTCTTTGCAGTTTTTCACCGTGCTATTTTGACTTCTTAAATTCATTAACGTATACCAAAGAAAAGGAGTCTCACTAACTTAACCCCTTGATTGTGGACAGGAAAATTCATAGGGAATTTCCCTTCGAAGATTAATGACGAGAGGCTGGTTTGTTTATCCACGATTGGAAAAGTATCGATTCGATCCCCTGAAATGCGCTTTTCTTTCAGTTTTTTCTGTTTTAAACGATTCCTGTGAGTGATGAGTTTCTAGGAAAAATTAGGTTTCGATGAACCAACCGGTCAAAGCAACAAACAAGAATGAAGAAATGAAAATTATACAATTTTGTATTTCCAATTTTCATTTTATTTTCATTTTATTTTAGAGGGCTCTAGGGCTATACGGACTCGAACCGTAGACCTTCTCGGTAAAACAGATCAAACTTTTTATTATCAAAATGATCGGAACTGTTTCAAAGACCCAACATGCATTTTTTTTGCATTGGGCTCTTTCATTAACTGATAGAAATAGCAGCTAATCCACCATATTTTTTCTTGACATAAAAATAAGATAAGGAGATGGCTCCATGTGCTCTGATTCATTATTTGGGATTCTGATCCAGGAGCACTACCAAAGTGTTTCAAAGGGTGGGGTTATCTTGACGTAGGTCTGCCTCTGGCCTAGATCATTTTTAGTTAAATGAAGTCTCTATCGTTCGGCTTAAAAAATCAAATATGAAACTTCATACACCTTAAAGTTCATAGGACGAAAAGAGATTTTTTGAGGACCTTATACTCATTATGCCTAGCATTGAATGTACTGGTATTCACCTTATCAATACCTCAAATCAATGATGGGGTCTGTTTGGTACCTAAATGGGCACCCAAATCGGACCGAACCATTTGCCAGGCTATTGTTCCCTCAAAGTTATGGAGTAAGACATCGATTTCTCAATAAGATCAATTTTTTTGATTGTATGATCGACTCCCCTGAAAAACATTGGCGCGCGTGTAAACGAGGTGCTCTACCAACTGAGCTATAGCCCTTAGTGCTTGTGATGCATATTTTATCATGTATATAATTTCTTGTCAAGATGAATATTCTATGATCCAACATCCTAAATTTTTGAGTGGTAGTGCTTAGATTATTATTGCTTATAACTAATATGATATTTATAATCCATCGATGGGATGGGTTCTATTTGGTTCTCTTTGGGATGATAAATGGCCTACTTAACTCAGTGGTAGAGTATTGCTTTCATACGGCGGGAGTCATTGGTTCAAATCCAATAGTAGGTAGAACTTATTAGATACCGGAGTCAATGGTATCTAATAAGTTTTTTGCCCCACCCTCTTTTATTATTGATTTTGTATTTTTATTTAGATTTAGTTCTATTTCATTTTTGAATTGTGTTGTATTAAAATAGGATTCTGCTTGATTGGATTCACTCGAGAGAATCCAATCAAAATAGGGTTTCGAAACAGAACTTCTTTTGATTATTCGAACGCACCAACTAGTTATGAAATCACATTGAGAGCCTCTACTCTTGTCCTAGCTCGTCGGAGAGCTAGATTTGCCTCAATTATTTGTCTCTTTCCTTCAGCTTTTCTCAAATTTTCTTCTGCTATTTGAAGAGTTTGCTGAGCTTCTTGTAGATCAATATCACTACCTTTTTCCGCATCATTTACTAAAACAGTGATCTCATTATTACCTATTCTAGCAAAACCACCCATCAAAGCCATGGTTACCCATTGGTCCTTAAGGCGTATTCTCAAAATACCTATATCTACAGCTGTAGCAATAGGGGCATGATTTGGTAATACGCCAATTTGACCACTATTCGTAGATAAAATGATTTCTTGCACTTCTGAATCCCAAACAATTCGATTAGGTGTCAGTACACAAAGATTTACGGTCATTTCTTCAAATTGCTCTCCATTTCTAAGTTCATAGCCTTCGCGGTAGCTTCATCGATATTACCTACCAAATAAAAGGCCTGTTCAGGAAGACCATCTAATTCTCCGGAAAGGATCAATTGAAACCCTCTAATGGTTTCTGCTAGACCAACATATTTCCCCGGAGAACCGGTAAATACTTCTGCTACAAAAAAGGGTTGTGATAAGAAACGCTCA